AGGGGGCCTATCGCGGAAGAATCAAAGAAATGTTTTTACCCTCTAAAACTTCCATAGAAAATTTAATAAAGACAGTTGGTATAAATCGGATTCATAGTATTCTTACTGATTACCAACAATTTGAACAGAAAGGGGGTCTGTTTGATAAAAAAAAATTATCAACAGAAATTTACAAATTTTTACCTTTAGCTGGTGAATTTGATATAGAACAAAAATCAAACTTAACTTTGAAAAGTCTTTCTTTATTTTCAGATCAAGAACAAAACAAAATAGATTTTGAAAAAGAAAATAACAATTTTAAATTGTTATTTAATGTTACTCAAAGACACTCCAATGGTCAAAAAATTCAAAAAGAATCGGGTGGCCTAAAAAAAATAAGCAAAAAACTCCCTCGATGGTCATACAACTTAATAACTGAGTTAGAACAACAATCGGGAGAATATCAAGAAAACATGCCCATCGAGCATCAAATTCGTTCAAGAAAAGCCAAACGTGTAGTTATTTTTAGTGATAACAAGGAAACCGCTGATCCTAATACTACGGATACTAATACTCCGGACCAACGAAATGAGGCAGCTTTGATCCGCTATTCGCAACAGTCGGATTTCCGAAGAGGAATAATTAAAGGTTCTGTACGTGCCCAAAGGCGTAAACTTGTTATTTGGGAACTATTTCAAGCAAATGCACACTCTCCCCTTTTTTTGGACAGGATACAAAAATCTCCCCTTTTTTCGTTTGATATATCCGGACCCATTAAACATTTTTTAAAAAGTTGGATACGAAATGATGTCGAATTTGAAATTCTGGAGTATACAGAAGAAGACAAAAAAAAGGAAGAGAAAAAAGAGAAGGACAAAAAAGAAGATAAGAAAAGAAATGAACAAGCACGGATAGAGATAGCAGAAGCCTGGGATACCATTCCATTTGCCCAAGTAATAAGGGGTTGCATGTTAATAACACAATCGATTCTTAGAAAATATATTTTTTTACCTTTTTACATAATAGTCAAAAATATTGGACGTATCCTATTATTGCAAATTCCCGAATGGTCTGAAGATCTACAGGAATGGAATCGAGAAATGCATATTAAATGTACCTATAATGGTGTTCAATTATCAGAAACCGAATTTCCAAAAAATTGGTTGACAGACGGTATTCAGATAAAAATCCTATTTCCTTTTTGTCTGAAACCTTGGCACAGATCTAAACTAGGATCTTCTGGTAGATATTTAAAGAAAAAACAAAAAGCATCTTTTTATTTTTTAACAGTTTTGGGAATGGAAACTACGCTCCCTTTTGGATCTCCCCGAAAAGGATCTTCCCTTTTTGACTTTTTTGAACCTGTTATTAGGCAACTAGAAAAAAAACTTGTAAAATGGAAAAAGGTATATTTTCTAGCTCTAAAAGTTTTAAAGGAAAAAACAAAATTGTTTCTAACAATTTCAAAAGAAACAAAACGATGGTTTGTCGAAAATTTTTTATTTATAAAAAGACTAATAAAAGAGCTTTCCAAAGTAAATCCAATTAGATTATTGGGATTAAGAAAAATATATGATTCGAATGAAAGTACAGCTAAAAAAAATTCTATAATCAGCAATGAGATAATTGATGAATCCTTTAATCAAATTCAATTTCCACATTGGACAAATTCTTCACTAACAGAAAAAAAAAAGAAGAATATCACTAATAGAACAAGCACAATCAGAAATGAAATAGAAACAATTACAAAAGCGAAAACAAAAATAAACCCGGGAATTTATATTAGTCCTAACAAAAGAAGTTCTAATACCGAGAGATTCGAATTTTCCAAATCGTTTTGGAAAATATTAAAAAAACAAAATGACCGATTAATCTCGAAATTTGATTCTTTTCTAAAAATTTTCGTCGAAAAAATATACATAGAGATTCTTTTATTTATCATTAATATTCCCGGAATCAATACACAATCTTTTTTTGAATCAAAAAAAAAAATTAGGGATACGAAAACAAATTACAAAAAAATTAATAAACAAAATCACAATACAATTTACTTTATTTCGAGTATAAAAAAATCAATTGCTAATATTAACAATAAGACAAATTCACATCTTTTTTGTGACTTATCCTATTTGTCTCAAGCATATGTATTTTATAAATTATCACAAACTCAAGCTATTAACTTTAACTTGTATAAATTAAGGTCCGTTTTTCATTATCCCGGGACGTATTTTTTTCTTAAGACTGAAATAAAAGACTTTTTCGAAAGACAAGGATTAATTGATTCTGAATTAAATCGTAAGAAACTTACGAATTATGCAATGGATCAATGGAAAGGATGGTTAAAAGAACATTATCAATATGATTTATCCCCAATTAGGTGGTCTAAATTGATATCAGCAAAATGGCGAAATAGAATTAAGCAACATAATATGATTCAAAATCAAAATTACAAATCGAATCTATATGAAAAGGATCAATTAATTCATTCCAAAAAACAAAAAGATTCCAAAGTATATTTATTATATATATTGAATCAAAAAGATAATTTTCAAAAAAACGCTAGGTATGACCTTTTGTCATATAAATATATTAATTATAGGGGAAACTCATTTATTTATGAATCACCCTTTGAACGAAAGGTAAATAAGACCCCAGAATTTTTTTCTAATTCTAACACACATAAACAGAACCCTTTTAATAGATTAGAAAATACGCCTATCAATCATTATCTGGATCTGGGAAGGAGCGATGTTAGATATAGAAAAACCGATTATGATAGAAAATATTTTAATTGGAAAATGATCAATTTTTATCTTATAAAAAAAGTTGATATTGAAACTTGGTTCAAGATGAATACCAGGAGTAATCAAAATAATCAAATTGATAATAAGAATTATCAAATAAGTGATAAAAACGGCCTTTTTTATCTTACACTTTTGAAAAATGCAAATCCGAAAATAAACTCTCGAAGTCCAAAAATCCCTTTTTTGGATTGGATGGGAATGAATGAAGAAATACTAAATCGCTCCATCTCAGGTTTGGAACTTTGGTTCTTTCCAGAATTCCTACTACTTTATAATCTATATAAAACGAAACCGTGGGTTATCCCAAGCAAAGTATTTATTTGCAATTTAAATCTAAATGAAAATGTTGTTAGTGAAAATAAAAACATCGCTGGAAAAGAATGTGTTATATCATCAAATAAAAACATAAAGAATAAAAAGCTAAATCAAAAGGAAAAGGAACTAGCCGCAAGACTAGGAGATCGTAGATCAGACGCACAAAAAAATCAAGGGAATCTTGGATCCTTTCTACGAAGAAAACAAAAACAGCAGATTGAAGAAGATTATACAGTATCAGAGCTAAAAAAGGGTAAAAAGCAAAAACAATACAAAAGTAAGACAGAAGCAGAACTAGCTTTGTTTCTGAAACGTTATCTTCTTTTTCAATTTCGGTGGAGCAATTCTTTAAATCAAAGAATGATCGATAATATCAAAATATATTGTCTCTTGCTTAGACTGAAAAATCCAAGAAAAATTACTATATCTTCGATTCAAAGAAGAGAAATGAGTTTGGATATAATGCTGATTCAGAAGAATTTAAGTCTTGCAGAATTGATGAAAAGGGGAGTATTGGTTATCGAACCGGCCCGGCTGTCTGTAAAAAATAATGGGCAATTTCTTATGTATAAAACCTTAGGTATTTCGTTGGTTCATACAAGTAAGCAGCAAACTAATCAAGGATATCGAGAAGAAGAATATGTTGATACAAATCATTTTGATTTACTTGTTCCTGAAAATATTTTATCGTCCAGACGCCGTAGAAAGTTCAGAATTCTAATTTGTTTCAATTCAAAGACTAAAAATAGGAATCTTCTTAATATACCTTCATTATTTTGGACCAAGAACAACTGTAGGCAATTGTTGGACAAAGAGAAAGATCTTGATAAAGATAAAAATGAATTAATTAAGTTAAAGTTTTTTCTTTGGCCTAATTATCGATTAGAAGATTTAGCTTGTCTGAATCGCTATTGGTTTGATACCACTAACGGTAGCCGTTTCAGTATTTTAAGGATACAGATGTATCCGTGGTTGAAAAGTCATTGATAGTACATTTTTCGTATATATGCTCTAGGATAGGGGGTATATAAAAGGAAACAGATTCAAACATGACCTGTCTTACATCCCATTCAAATATGGATACTAAAATCAATAACGTATCAATTAGACCTAGAAATCAATTACCAGAATCTTATTCATTTTAAGGCTAAATTATGTCCTTTTCTGAATGGAAAAATGTACCACATTTCTGTATTCCTCTATCTGAATCAAATTGAATTTAAAACTGGATTGATTAATATGAATTGATAAACGTAGGAGTTAATAAAGAAATTCACGCATATACTGCATTAAAATTAATAACATTATTATTACTCATTGGTAAAATACATATCCGTAAGGTGGGAAGGGAGAATTTTTTATGCTAAAAAATACACTCATTTTGGAAGACGAAAACAGAGGTTCTGTTGAATTTCAAGTATTCTTGTTTACTAATAAGATCCAGAGACTTACTTCACATTTGGAACTGCACAAAAAAGACTATTTATCTCAGAGAGGTTTACGAAAAATATTGGGAAAACGTCAACGACTGTTAGCTTATTTGGCAAAAAAAAATACAGTACGTTATAAAGAATTAATTGGTAAGTTGAATATTCGAGAGATAAAAACTCGTTAATTGCAAAAGCCGCTGCTTTTAAATTTTTAGTACTTAGTTTATTTGGTTAAATTTTTGAATTTTGATTAATTTCTTTTAACTTTCAGCAATTCATGGAAGAATGAATCATTAAAAAACTTATGAATGTACCAGCTACAAGAAAAGACTTAATGAGAGTCAATATGGGACCTCACCACCCATCAATGCATGGTGTTCTTCGACTCATCGTTACTCTAGATGGCGAAGATGTTATTGACTGTGAACCAATATTAGGTTATTTACACAGAGGGATGGAGAAAATTGCTGAAAATCGAACAATTATACAATATTTGCCCTATGTAACTCGATGGGATTATTTAGCTACTATGTTCACAGAAGCAATAACCGTAAACGGGCCTGAACAATTAGGCAATATTCAAGTACCTAAAAGAGCTAGCTATATCCGAGTCATTATGTTGGAGTTGAGTCGGATAGCTTCTCATTTGTTATGGCTTGGCCCTTTTATGGCAGATATTGGCGCACAGACGCCTTTCTTCTATATTTTTCGAGAAAGAGAATTGATATATGACCTATTCGAAGCTGCTACCGGTATGCGAATGATGCATAATTTTTTTCGTATCGGAGGAGTAGCTGCGGATCTTCCTTATGGATGGATAGATAAATGTTTGGATTTTTGCGATTACTTTTTAACAGGGGTTACTGAATATCAAAAGCTTATTACACGTAATCCTATTTTTTTAAAACGAGTTGAGGGCATAGGGGTTGTTGCCGGGGAAGAAGCACTAAATTGGGGTTTATCCGGACCGATGCTACGAGCTTCCGGAATACAATGGGATCTTCGTAAAGTTGATCATTATGAGTGTTACTACGAATTGGATTGGGAAGTTCAATGGCAAAAAGAGGGCGATTCATTAGCTCGTTATTTAGTACGAATCGCCGAAATGACAGAATCCGTAAAAATTATACAACAGGCTCTGGAAGGAATTCCGGGAGGACCATATGAAAATTTGGAAATCCGCCGCTTTGATAGAGTAAAAGATCCCGAATGGAATGATTTTGAATATCGGTTTATTAGTAAAAAACCTTCTCCAGCCTTTGAATTGTCTAAACAAGAACTTTATGTTAGAGTCGAAGCCCCAAAGGGAGAATTGGGAATTTTTTTGATAGGAGATCCAGGCGTTTTTCCATGGAGATGGAAAATTCGTCCACCGGGATTTATCAATTTGCAAATTCTTCCTCAGTTAGTTAAAAGAATGAAATTGGCTGATATTATGACAATACTAGGTAGTATAGATATCATTATGGGAGAAGTTGATCGTTAAAATGATTAAAACGATAATGGATACAACTGAAATACAAGCTATTAATCCCTTTTCCAGATTGGAATCCTTAAAAGTGATCGATGGGATCCTATGGATACTTGTCCCTATTTTTGGTCTTGTATTAGGAATCACAATAGGTGTACTCGTGATTGTTTGGTTAGAAAGAGAGATATCTGCAGGGATACAACAACGTATTGGACCTGAATACGCCGGCCCTTTAGGAATTCTTCAAGCTCTAGCGGATGGTGTAAAACTACTTTTCAAAGAAAATCTTCTTCCATCTAGGGGAGATGCCCGTTTATTCAGTATCGGACCATCCATAGCAGTCATATCCATTTTACTAAGCTATTCAGTAATTCCGTTCGGCTATCACTTTGTTCTATCTGATCTTACTATTGGTGTTTTTTTATGGATCGCCATTTCAAGCGTTGCTCCTGTTGGACTTCTTATGTCGGGATATGGCTCAAATAATAAATATTCCTTTTTAGGTGGTCTAAGGGCTACTGCTCAATCAATTAGTTATGAAATACCATTAACTCTGTGTGTATTATCAATATCTCTACGTGTGACTCGCTGAAACACAAAATTTCCTCTCTATTTTTTTTTTCTTAAGCTTACAAATGTACAGTTTTCATTTTTTTTTCATTTCAGTATTTTTTATTTTGGTTGATGGCTTAAAGCAGATAGTTATATGGGTGAACGAAACGGCTTAAAAATTTGCAGTAAAAAAGGTTAAGTCTCATTTCCTACGTACAAGGATTAATTAAACATAAGCAGTAGAGACTGTTTACCCCAAGATTCGCTACTTAGGCATGATGACTTGAAGCGGGTTTAAAAGACCAATTCCGCGGGATTTTAATTTTATTATCTATTACGACAGGTCTATTACCCTAAGGGTAGATTGAACAAAAATGAGTGGATGATTAGGAAGACTAAAATACACAAAGGGTTCGTAAAGAGTTGGTAATGTAAATTTGGTAAGTTACCAAAAAGGCGATTTCTGTATATAAAAAGAAATTCAATTGGGGCTTTAGGTTGGTAGAAACACTCAAGAAGTATTCCCCACAATTTCGATTCAAAGTATGCTCCTATTCACTGATTAAGTAAATAACTATCACGAACGAGATAATCTTTTATTTTGGTTAAAGTTAAAGCCCCTTTTATGAGTTATGAAGAAAGGAGAATAGGAATGGAATAAAGAAGAATAAGTACAAAAAGGGGTTTTTTTTTGATTCTTTTTCATATATATATATATATTTTAGTTCTAAAGAGAGAACTCTTGTCATGAGTTCGGAATTAGAATGTAAGGTCTAATTCTTTTTCGTAAATTGAAAAAAAAAATAGGTTGAAATATCTATGCACTATTGTTATAAAAATATTATAAACAGTCTTTTATTCAAAGATTAGATTATTGATCAACAAAAAACTGAAATTTTTATGATTAAAAAAAGATAAGATCAATTCAGAAGCGCTTTTTTAATATATT